CTATAGATTCTATTTTATTCTTATATTTTATTCTATTTTGAATATATATTTTTGAAATAGAATAAAATATAAGAATTTATTTCTATTATTCATTTTTGATTTTGAAATATTTAATTGATAAATACTTATCAATTATTAAATAATTTAGTATTCGAATTCCATTTTTTTCTATTCTAAAAAAAAATTATATTATATAAAATTATATTATACTATATTATAGTAATTTATTTGTTTTAATAAGAAAAAAATATATTCTGTACTGTATCTGTGTATTCTTTATTCCTACGAAACAAACTAGAACGATCTGAGAAGGGATATAATGAAATTCTTTGATTGGTTCTTCGCAAAAGAATGATTTCATTTTATTTACCTAATGGACCAAGATTAATTCTAACAAATAAAAAAATTCGAAATAATAAAAACTTTTATTTTTTTATTCGAAACGCCCCGTGATCCTCAACCAATTTTGTGCTTCAATATAATTCTCGGGAGTAAGCGTTATCGCCTGTTTCCAATACTCAGCGGCTTGATCGAACCAAGCCTCCGCAATTTCAGAATCTCCCTGTTGAATGGCCTGTTCTCCCCGGTCGGAATAGGTGGGTCAATTCCTTTCCTTAGAACCGTACTTGAGAGTTTCCTACCTCATACGGCTCCGCAGCCAATTCTTTTGGTGTCCTTTTTTTACCTATCAAATCGAAGGGAAAAACGGAATGAGATTTCTTATGGATCTATCCCACTCTTCGGGGTAACCAAAAGAGGTTAATCGCATGAGTTTCAAACTTTCATTTTGATTAATAATCAGTTTTATCTTTTCTCCCACCTGCGGAAGAATAAAGCATACATAGGTATTTACTCCTATCGTTAGTATTTTCTGCAAGGTAACTATCTCGGTTTCATATAGAAATTTTTTCATATCTAAACTTATATAGAATCTTTGAAAAAGGCTTTCCATAGGTAAGAAAGAAAAGACTTACTATCTTTGGGATCTGATCCTACACCGCCGCTCAATACCTTAGTGGACCGACTCTATTACATAAGTTAATTCCCAACTTCTATCTATCTTATATATAGGCATAAGTAAGCAGTTCTTTTATTAATGTATTGGCCCAAAACCTCGTTACTAGATCTTTACGGTGCTTCCTCTCTATCAATTCTCGATTTTTTTTATCCATAGACATTAAAAAAGGGTATATAGGCATATCTTATTTCTTCATATTTTGACTTATATGAAGTTTCTTTCTTTGCTACAGCTCATAAAAATCGTCGTTTTGGACGATGCAGATGTAGCGAGCTTTTTTTTTAGTATTTACTAGCAGATTTGGTCTTCCTTTTTCTTTCTATAGTGGAGATAGTCGCACGTAATGACAGATCACCGCCATATTATTAAAAGCTTGGGGTAAGAATGGGTTTCGTTCTAGTGCCCTAAAATAATATTCTAAAGCTTTTGTATGTTCTCCATTACTTGTGTGGATAAGGCCTATATTGTAGAGTATATAACTTCGATCGTAGGGATCGATTTCTAGTCGCATAGCTTCATAATAATTCTGTAAAGCTTCCGCATAATTTCCTTCGGATTGAGCTGACATCCGTTACGGTCGTCATTCGATTCAAAGAATCTCCGTTCCAGAACCGTACGTGAAATTTGCATCTCATACGGCTCCTCCTTTAATATGCATAATGAGAATAAGAAACACATGGAATCAAAAAGGGGTGCAATATTTTCATTATGGACTGAGCGGGGCTAGCGTTTTTACAAAAAATATCTAGCCAACCTTCTTTCGAAAGAGCTTTTACTAACATCAAACGTCTTGATACTGAATAGAAAGGATAACTCCAGCAATTCCTTTGTCCTCAACGCCTCCTAATTTCCAGGAAATAGTCACTTCAACAGTCTTCGATGGTTATATGGATAACCAAAGTACGAACGAGATGGATATTTGTTGTCCCAACCATTTTTGTTAGTCCCAATCCAGATACGAGAGGGGAGTAGGTAGGTAATTTTTAACAAAGCTTTTGTGTTGTCGATTGCTGGGTGTAGTGCTTCTTCCCCTATGCCGCCTATTGATACTATATTACCAGGAAGTAGGATTGACCCGTAATACAGAACACAGAGGTGTAACCTTTCGCTCAATACTAAAATCGATAACTGAAGCATAGTATTTGAGGCTGCATCAATCGAGGATACACGACAGAAGGAATTGTTCTATTTCTAAACTTCACCTTCAACAAGCGTAGGTTTATTTCAATAATATAGAAGTTTATTTCAATAATATAGAATAAGAATATTTTTTCTTTCTATCTCAAATCGTATGCCTTTTTCGTAAAACTAGAAGCAGTAAAATTGAATTAAAAAAAAAAAAGAATCAAATCACACCATCTCTGTAATAAGTAAATGCCTCTTTTTCTCCTGAAGTTGTCGGAATTATTCGTAATAAGATATTGGCCACAATTGAAAAGGTCTTATCAATAAAATTTCCATTTATACGTGATCTAGGCATAGGTATCAATCCATTCTATAATTCTTCTCATTACCCTTTCTTTGGGGGAAAATGATCCCACAAACAAAGGATTTTTACAGTACGAAATAACATAAAAGCAGATTCATTTCCAAACAAAATAAATTTAATGAACCTTCTCCTACTACTTAATTTTTTTAATATTTAAAATTTTTTTTATTCCAATTATTCCAAATACTCAAATTGCTCCTTTTTCAAAAATCAATAACAAGAATCAATAAGAAATAAAATAGTTGAATCCTGTTCGAATTCATACAAAACAAATGTAGTAGTATAGGAACTATTCCAATTTCATCGAAGCGGAAGAATCAAGGAATTTTTCGATTAGGTCAAAAATCATTTTGATTGAATTATGATCTAAAGAAGAGTAAAGGAAAAAGAATCGAATAATCATTCTATGATGGAAATCAATAGAATAACTGTTTATTTTTCCTGTGTCCATAGCGAGTATACACTATACAACCAAATAGAAACATCCCCGGGATGATTCATGAATTTGTAATAGATCGATGAGATAAAGGATTTGTTAGTGAGAACTTTAAAACTAGAAAGGAATTTTCGAATTTTTATGGAATTGTCGTCTAAATCGAAATAGAACCATGGGTGAAGAGTATCCATTAATCATACATGGTCTAAAAAACATAAACCCATCAATCAATCAGTGGATTCGTTCAAATTCATTGATTTAATCCGGTCTATTTGGGCTGGTCATCCCTATCGAAACAAAAATCGAAAGTATTCATATAAATATGAATTAATTATAGTAATGTCTCGCTATTTCTTCGGTTTATGAGTCATAATCATTGTGTAGGAGAGATGGCCGAGTGGTTTAAGGCGTAGCATTGGAACTGCTATGTAGGCTTTTGTTTACCGAGGGTTCGAATCCCTCTCTTTCCATACTTTCGCCTAATTCGCCAACATTCCTAACTGTAACAAATCAAACAACAAGAAATACCATTTAATTTAGTAGTAGAACATAACAGTTAGGTCCTTCTTTTATTTTGATTTTAATATATATTTTACTTTTCATTGCTGCGGTACGTAAAATACTGGTAAAGTAAAGTACGGGCAAGGAATGAAAATCTTTCTGCCGATCTATGATACATGAATAGGAAAAATCCAGGGAGGGGTGGGATATATGAGTCGGAGAAAATCCGGACCAAACCCCTGACTTTAAACCTTAAGTCAATTTACTTTGGCAAAAGAAGGGGGCAAAATTGTCCGAACTCTTTGCTTTGTATTTTATTTAGGGTTAAGTCTGACGGGAATAATATTCTACCACTAGCAATTCATTTATTTTTAAACCGACCCACTTACTATCTATTATTTGATTGACTAATCCTTTATATGGGAATGGGTGAAGGGTCAAATGTTTGGGCAATTCCTTACGGGGGGATGAATCAAGATAATTTTTAATTAGAGTTCCGGATTTTTGTTCATCCCTCGCCATAATAGTATCTTGGGGTTTGCAACGATAACTTGGTATATCTACTATACGACCATTAACTAAAATATGTCTATGGTTAACTAATTGGCGGGCTGCCGGAATAGTCGGAGCCATACCCAACCTAAAAAGGATGTTATCCAAACGCATTTCAAGTAATTGTAGTAAAACCTGACCTGTTGACCCTTTGGATTTTCTAGCGATACGCACGTATTTAAGTAATTGTCGTTCTGTAATACCATAATGAAAACGCAATTTTTGTTTTTCTTCTAGACGAATACGATATTGAGATCTTTTCCCGGAACGTGATCGGTTTCTAAGATGAGTTTCGTCTCTAGGCCTTTTATTAGTTAATCCAGGCAAAGCCCCTAGACGGCGTATTTTTTTGAAACGAGGCCCTCGGTAACGCGACATAAAGACTCCTTTCTTTTTTCTTTATTTATTTTCTTTTTTTATATTTCATTTTACAAAAGAAATCGAAATTAAAACTGAACTAAATGATAAATGAAGCGAAATCCCCTGAAGTATTGTATTACAATAAATAATAAATAATGAAATGAATTATTATTGTATAAATATCCTATACGCTTTTTATTATATATTTAATTTTGTATTTTTATTTTAAAATATGTAAGTAAAATAAAAGTAAAAGAGAGGGTTAAATCTCCGCACACCAAATCAGGAAAAAGACTCTTTCTTTTCCTTTTATTCATATGAATAAGAAAAGAAAGGGGACCTTATTGTTTGTTCTTTGATTTCAAAAAATTATTCATCATGTAAAATAAATCGAACAAAAAAAAAAAAAAATAGAGAAAAGCCGGCTATCGGAGTCGAACCGATGACCATCGCATTACAAATGCGATGCTCTAACCTCTGAGCTAAGCGGGCTCACAGAAATTCTACATACATAGGAATTCGATAAACTATACCTTAGTCTAGGCTTAGCTATTAAATATTATTAACTATTCATTTTTATTCTTTTATAATAAAAAAAAATTTTATTTCAAATCAAATAAATATTGAATTTCGTTTTTTTTATTTCTTTCATTTCTATATATTTTTTATTTTTGTCTAGAATAATTAAATTCTATTTAAATTCTATTTCGTTCTATTTAGAAATTATATGAAATTTTATTTCTATTTAGTTTAGTGAGTCTATGAATTTTCAAATTCATTTCAAATCAAAATTGAAAATAATTATATTATTAATATAAATGGATATTTATTTTCATTTTTGTTTTTTGTTATAGTATATAGGTCTGCCCTAAGAAAAAAACCTAAAAAAAGGAAGGAAAGGATAAGAATAAAAAAATTCATTAAAAAAAATTCGAATTATAAGAATTTAGAATCGATAAAGATGAAATCCAGATAGATCATAATAACATAATAAGATAGAAGATATTCTTTTGCTTTCATTCAGAGACTAAGATGAAAAACAAAGAATCGAACCCTTGAGTATTAAAAATTGCATGGGAAAATAAAAGGATAAGAAGATATATATGGTATATATCCATCCATATTGAATTGCAGCTACAGAAATGATAGAATCATTTCTAATTAGACCAAATCAAAAATAAAATATAGGCTTTCGATAGAGATGAAAGAAGTTAGACAAAAAAGAAAAAAGGAGGAAACACCTTTCGATCTAGTAATCGGTATAGTAATCCGTATCAAATCTAATGAATTCGACGGTTCCGACATAAAAGAATAAAAAAGAGGGGGGAAAGACATTCCACTGAGATCCTAATTAAAAAAAAAAGAAAGGGGGATATGGCGAAATCGGTAGACGCTACGGACTTAATTGGCTTGAGCCTTAGTATGGAAACCTACTAAGTGAAAACTTTCAAATTCAGAGAAACCCCGGAATTAATAAAAATGGGGCAATCCTGAGCCAACTCCTTTTTTCAAAAAAAAAAAAAGAAAAAAATAAGGGTTCAGAAAGCAAGAATAAAAAAAAAAGGAAAGGTGCAGAGACTCAAAGGAAGTTGTTCTAACAAATGGGGTTGACTGTGTTGTGTTCTTATAAAAATTCTTCCGTCAAAACTTCAATAAAAAAAAGGGTAAAGCATATACGTAGTGAACTATATCAAATGATTAATGACAACCCGAATCCGTAATCTGTATTTATATATATATAATCTGATAATCTGAATTATATTTTATATAATATGAATATGAAATATATATTATAAAATAGATAATTCTATCTAAATAAAAATTTTAGAATATGAAATGAAAAAATTTATATTAAAAAAAGGAAGAATTGTTGGGTTATGAATCGATTCCAAGTTGAAAAAAGAATCAAATATTCATTTACTCCATAGTCTGATAGATCTTTTGAAGAACTGATTAATCGGACGAGAATGAAGATAGAGTCCCGTTCTACATGTCAATACTGACAACAATGAAATTTATAGTAAGAGGAAAATCCGTCGACTTTAAAAATCGTGAGGGTTCAAGTCCCTCTATCCCCAAGAGCTTATTTCACTCCCTAACTAGTTATCCTTTTTTTATTAACAGTTTGAAGGTGGCTATGCTCCTCATTTTTTTGTTTTCAATTTCAAAAGGGCTAAAGGCTCCGGACGGAAATGCTTTTCCCCTATCACAAGTCTTGTGATATACGTACAAATGAATATCTTTGAGCAAGGAATAATCATTTGAGTGATTCACAATCAATATCATTACGCGTACTAAACCTTAAATAAACTTAGAGACAAAGGAAACAAAGTCCTTCTTTTTGAAGACCAAAGAAATTACGGCACCTAGATAAGCCTTTGTAAGACCTTTCGTCCTTTTAATTGACATAGACCCGAGTTCTCTATTAAAATGAGTAGATGTTGCGCCAGAAGGGGGAATGGTCGGGATAGCTCAGCTGGTAGAGCAGAGGACTGAAAATCCTCGTGTCACCAGTTCAAATCTGGTTCCTGGCACATGATTAATTTTTTGACGAGTATCCATTCTAGAAATTAACCAATATGGATTGATGTACATATTCATTAATAGTCGAGATCATGACACATACGTAAGTTATTTATTTAGTTATCGCGCAATATACCCCATCTATTTTTTAGATAGATGGATAGATAGTTTTTAAAATAAAGAATTTCATTATGTTTTCTTTTTTTTTTTTTCATATTGTGTCTCCTCTCATGCAAAATGAATAGATTTTTAATACTTCATACATATTCCAAAAGGTTACATTAGTTAGTTGAAATGCCCAAAAAACTAAGAGGATGGGGGTACCGGTATAGCGACCCCCTCCTCGAATGTCGGGGGGGGGGAGCGACCCCCTCCTCGAATGTCGGGGGGGGGGGGTTGTCGATTCTCTGGCATCCCCTACACTAGAGAATACCCCCCGTGTACTTGTTTTTCCTTTACCGGGGGGGGGGTTGTTGATTCTCTGATATCCCCCCTACAATAGAGAATCGGATACCCTCACCCCCCCCCCCCACCCCATATCTTTTTCCATTTCTTCATACATTATATGACTTTCTGTAGCCCGTCTAAGTAAGTGATTATGCGCGGTACAAAGCTCATGAT